TTTTTTTTTTAGGGCAGTCGCTCTGCCTTGGAGCAGATGAAGCGAATCAAACTACAGGGCGCGCTAGCGCACTCCGGCTTCGCAACCTGACGCGTTGCGTCTTGGAATCCACTCGCCCTAATGACTAAAGCAAGTCGAGGGTACCAAACCTCTCCTTCTTAGTCGAGTGTATTTCATCTACTCTCCTTGTCAGTCGAGGGTACCAAACCTTCACTAATTTTACTAAGCCCCGCTTGCTTGTTTGGAAGGTAATAATGAAGAATAGGGGGTGAGCTGGGAGTAGAACGGATGCTCCCTCATCCCTTCGAGAACAGGGCAGGGCTTTAGAGTCCATAGGGGGGGAGGAGTTCCTGAACCAAGAGGGATTCGCACTCGATCGATAGTACGATCAGGTTACGTAATAGGCGAGATAGGTGATGGAACGCTTTTCTTCCCCTACAGAATTTCTTCTATCAGTTTCCGAGGAAGGATCGGACCCACCAGATATTCTAACATAGGTGAAAATAGAGGTGGGTATACTCGATCCTTCGAAGGCAGGTGGAGCCGCTATTGGCCAGATCTATAGAGGGAAAGCAATCCATCTAATGGGATGATTCGGACTTGCTTTTCGTATCATTGGGAAAATAGACAGCTAGGGCTGGCTGCTCTCGACTGTTAAGGCTATATAATATCTGCTGCTGTTAAGCCAAGGAGAGGCATCGGGCAGATAGATAAAGGTTCAATATCTCTTTCAATCGCCTTTACGGCGGATCCACCCACCACATCACCTCGAGCGGTAGGGACACGATCTCCTTCTCCCACAAAAGGGCTAGCGAGGTAGACATAAAGGGATGGTAGGGATGGTCCGGGCGGTAAAGCCATCAATCTTTCCGAATCATACCCTAAACGCCCCCCCTATGTTTGTTGTAAGTGTAAGTGGTTGGGGAGAGCGTTATGTGCTTTACAAGTGGTCTTTCGGCATCAAATCTCCTCCTACTCGGGTGCGGCCTTCGAAAATGGACCGAGTCCACACTCTCCACAATTCGAACATATGGCGTCCGGAGAGATGGTGAGCCCCATCTCCTTGTGCCCATGAAGGCACAACTCTACTTTACATAAGTATCATACCTGTACCACGGATAGGGGCTATCCCTAATCCGAAGTAAACGAAGGTAATGAAAACTGACTTAAGCGGTTAGATCGTTGGATGGATAGAGTGTTCGATTCGGGTGTTTACTTAGAAGAAGATTGATCGATAGAGTAGATTACTAAGCGGACTTGGTAACACTCTTCCGCGAAGGCCCTATGTTGTCAGGCAGATTGATGGATGAATGGAAGCATTTAGGATCAAGCGAATCAAACTACAGGGCGCGCGTAAGCAAGCATGCAGCAAGCTGAAAAACTACTGCGCGGCCGTTGCTTGCTGGCTGCTTCAAAGCCTATTAGTAAAACGCGCTCATACGTTTTGAAGCTGGCTTCAAAGCCGTTGCTTGCTGCGTTGGCGCTTACGTTTTTCAGATGGAATTGATTCCAAAGCCCTAAAGCCTACTACCGGCACTTCCACTCTATCTTTTGACGATAAAACAACAAGAGAGAGTTTAGTTTACCAAAGCCAAAGAGAGAAGGGAACCGCTTACCATAATTCTCTTATTGATCTCCGCCATCTCCAACCGCAAAGGAGATATTCTACTTAGAGCCTACCTGACTTGGCTAGCTACCGAGCCCGTACCGGCACAAGAAGTTTTCTATAAGCCGACGCCTAGTTCCATGTACCTGTAACCCGGAACAGCAGAAGTGGTTTTCTCTAAAGCAACTTGCCTGACTTCTTTCTTTTATTCCTTGTGCTTAGGGCGGTAGTCAAGTCAAGCCAAGCTAAAAGTAGTGAAAGAACGTAATCAGTAAGGTTGTCGGTCTCTAAAGGCAAGTGCGGTACTCTTTCTTTGTTTGAAAGCTCTTTCCTGATCTGTCTGCTAAACGTGTTTCCGACTCGCTTGGAGTTCCGACTTACGCAACCGCAAGAGAAAGCCAAAAGCAGGAGTTTTGACTACGGTGCCGGAACGCCCTCCGAACACAACCGCAAGAGAAGGTTTATTCTTCGACCTTCCCTCGCAACTTCCCCTCGCAGAAGGAATAGAATCCGTTTGACCTCGAGTTCCTGTGCTTGCACTGGCCTGCCTTCCGACTGGACTACCGCTTGAACTAAAGCCGGAACAAAAAGATTTTTCTACGACTACCGTTCCGACGGTCCCTATCTTCACCATTGATCAAAGTCAACTTCGTCTGGTACTGGCTACCTGACTTACAGGAATTCTACGAGTACTCGCTAACGGAACGATTGATTAATCAAAGTAACCTTCGCCTAGCAGTCACCATCGCTTTCACTACGGTTGAAGTGAAAGGCTTAAAGAGCGATGAAGCCTTAAACGAGTGTAGCTCTTAGAAGTCAAAGTCCTAGCAGTCCCGTTCTCCTAGAAGTCAACTGGGCCTAGAAGTCAACAGTCGACGAATTCTCTCTAAACCGCTTTCACTAGCCCTAACCATTGAAAGGCTGGACTTGCTTACGCAACAGCACGAGATAAAGACTTTTAAGTCAACCTTCGCCTACCTGAAACAGCAACTGCTACCGCCTTCCACTCGAAACAGGACTTATCTTCTTTGTATCTAACCCGAACAAGAACACTTTTTCTACGACGATGGCCCTCCACCCGGGCT